AAATATCCAAACCATGTCTTATTCTTTTCAATAATCCATACTTGTAGCAATGAAATACTCCAAAATTGAGAACTGAGTGATTACAAATATCTCTGATCTTTGATCTTTTCTATAAAGGACCAGAAATCCCTTGCTTACGTATCATTGGGAAGTGCATTAACATAAATACGGCAGTAAGAAGGGGTAATACAAAAGTATGTAAACTATAAAAACGAGTCAAAGTGGATTGTCCCACACTAGCACTTCCGCGTAATAATTCTACCAAAGGCGATCCTATTACAGGAATAGCGTCAGGTACGCCTGTTACAATTTTGACTGCCCAATAACCAACTTGGTCCCAAGGTAAGGAATAACCAGTTACACCAAAAGATGCGGTCAATACACCCAGAACCACACCTGTAACCCAAGTCAATTCGCGAGGTTTTTTAAATCCACCGGTGAGATACACCCGAAATACGTGCAGGATCATCATTAGGACCATCATACTTGCCGACCAACGATGAACTGATCGGATTAACCAACCAAAGTTAGCTTCAGTCATTATATATTGAACAGAAGCAAAAGCCTCAGTAACGGTCGGGCGATAGTAAAACGTCATAGCAAATCCCGTAGCTACTTGGACTAAAAAACAAGTAAGGGTAATTCCTCCTAGACAATAAAAAATGTTAACATGAGGAGGAACGTATTTACTAGTTATATCATCTGCAATCGCCTGAATCTCGAGACGTTCTTCGAACCAATCATAGACTTTATTGAGATAGGTAACCCAAGAGGACTCCCCCTCTGAGAACCGTATATGAGAATTTCATCTCATACAGCTCAAACATAAACACCTCAATACTGGTTGAAACAGATATAGAATAAATAGAAGGTTTGAAACTTCTTACTAGTTCTAGTTTCTCCTTTGCTTCAATCTTATCTCTTCTCTGAAGATATGAAAAAAAAACCGAAAGCTTTGTGGTGATAATGCCAAAATATCAAGTCGGCTCATTCGTCTTTATATTGCTTTATATAGATCGTTACAGGCCTCTTGAATCTTCTATTTCCCTATTTTGTTTTCTTTCGTTGATTTATTATTTTTATTTGTGTTTAATTTAATTAATTTTAATTAATATGTCTTTGTATTTATTTATTTTTTATAGGAATTCTCTTGTTAAGACCCTATGAATCGATTGAAACCTCAGATTCATACTATAACCACGATGATTCAATAAAACCTTAAAGCTAAGTCCAATGATTCTCTGAGTAAAAACCATTGTATCATCACTTATTCAATGAATATTAATTAAATTAATAGATATATATCATAAAATGACTGAAAATCAAAAGAAATAGTTCGTCTTAAACTAAGCAAAGCATAAAGAGGCGTTTGAAAGAAGAAAAATCTTTCAATTTATACTTAATTCTTTGCATTTTTTTTAGTCCGGCCGCGGGGTCTGAATATTAAGTATGAATCATAGTTTAAATATTTCGTGCTCGATTTCATATATTCTGTGTTTCAGATAATAGACTAAATATCCGACGCGATAAAACACATCTCTATGAAGATGGCAGACCCATTCTCTGTACTATCAATAGGATCAATTATAACAAGTCACACACTCATATTCCGAACTACAGAAACAAAGAAATTCCGCGGTCGAACTACCAAAATCAAAATAAATATATAAATATGGGCTAGAAATCCGAGCCCCCTAAAGGATTCACTTTGTATTGAAAAGCTAAGACTTCACAGTTCTTGTGATCTTCTAATTCATTGAAATTCCGTCCAGTAAAACGGAAGAATTATAAATCTCCAAAATAATAGATAGGAATATCGCAAATAGAGCCATTGCGACACCCATCAAAGGAGTGGTTCCCCATCCAGGAGCTACTTTACCATATTCCGAATTCAATGGTTTCAATAAACCCCCTACATTTGTTGATCTTGGACCAGATCTGGAATTACTCTCAACGGTTTGTGTAGCCATAAATCCTATTGTTTTAATTAAGATCTGTTGACTTTGTATACTATTCCGTTGTAAATAAACGATCTTATCATAGATCCATTGTGGTCTTGAAATTATATAATAATGGAAACAGCAACCCTAGTCGCCATCTCTATATCTGGTTTACTTGTAAGTTTTACTGGGTATGCCTTATATACCGCTTTTGGGCAACCCTCTCAACAACTAAGAGATCCATTCGAGGAACACGGGGACTAGTTCTAGTTAAAGTACTAAGCCTCCCAATATCGGGAGGCTTAGTACTTCAATTGATAAAATGAAAAATAATTTATTTCACCTTTTTCGTTGGAACTTTAGGGGGTTCTCGAAAAAAGATAGCGAAAAAAATTATCCCTAGAGTCGAGACTAAAAGGAATGTATAAACCAATGCTTCCATAGATTCGATCGTGGTTTACAATTATAGCTTCCATACCTGTTTATTTTCCTACCTAAAGAAAGAACAAAAGTCAAAGAAAAAAAAGTAGATTCGAAAGATACGATAACAATGTTATATTATATCAGACTACTTGTCTTTTTGTAGTTGGATCTCCAAGTTTTTGGAATGCGCCAAATTCTACTTGCGCATCCAAATCTGGGTCAATACCAGCAAAAACATCTCTGAATAAGGTTCGAGCACCATGCCAAATGTGTCCGAAGAAAAAGAGCAAAGCAAACGAAGCATGCCCAAAAGTAAACCAACCCCTCGGACTGCTACGAAAAACACCATCAGATTTCAAAGTAGCACGATCTAATTCAAAAATTTCACCCAATTGAGCGCGTCTAGCATATTTTTTAACAGTAGCAGGATCACTATAACTAACTCCGTTAAGTTCGCCGCCGTAGAACTCAACAGTTACACCTACTTGTTCAACACTATACTTTGATTCTGCCCTTCTAAAAGGAACATCAGCTCTAACAATTCCGTCTCCATCTACCAAAACAACTGGAAATGTTTCGAAAAAGGTAGGCATACGACGTACAAAAAGTTCACGCCCTTCTTTATCTCTAAAGATGGGGTGTCCTAACCATCCAACAGCTATCCCATCCCCGTTGTCCATTGAGCCCGCTCTGAATAACCCCCCTTTTGCCGGATTATTCCCAATGTAATCATAAAAAGCAAGTTTTTCCGGAATTTTAGACCAAGCTTCTGAGAAACTTTGATTTTCAGCGAGTCCAGCACTAACTCTTCTATATATTTCTTGCTGGAAGTATCCCTGATCCCATTGATACCGAGTGGGACCAAATAATTCGATGGGGGTAGTTGCTGAACCATACCACATAGTTCCAGCAACTACAAAAGCAGCAAAAAAGACAGCAGCGATACTACTGGAAAGGACGGTTTCAATATTGCCCATACGTAATCCTTTGTATAGACGTTGAGGCGGACGAACACTAAGATGAAATAGGCCCGCTAATATGCCCAATGTACCCGCTGCAATATGATGAGAGGCTATTCCGCCCGAAACAAACGGATCAAAACCTTCCACACCCCACGCTGGATTTACAGATTGTACTTTTCCAGTTAGTCCATAAGGATCGGACACCCATATTCCAGGGCCATACAAACCTGTTACATGAAATGCGCCAAAACCAAAACAAGCCACCCCTGAAAGAAATAAATGAATTCCAAAAATCTTGGGCAAATCCAAAGACGGTTTTCCTGTACGTTCATCAGTAAATATTGCTAGATCCCAATACACCCAATGCCAAATAGCTGCTAAGAAGCACAAGCCAGAAAACACAATATGCGCTCCGGCCACACCTTCATAACTCCAAATGCCTGAATTCGTTACAGCCCCCCCTGTGATACTCCAACCACCCCACGAATTAGTTATTCCTAAACGAGTCATGAAGGGTATAACGAACATACCTTGTCTCCACATTGGATCAAGAACAGGATCAGAAGGATCAAAAACGGCTAATTCATATAGAGCCATTGAACCGGCCCAACCAGCAACCAGAGCTGTATGCATTATATGGACAGCAATCAACCGACCGGGATCATTCAATACAACGGTATGAACACGATACCAAGGCAAACCCATGGAAATACCCCTTTTTATCAAATAAAGATAAAGACTATGTAACTTTATTGCATTTTACTATGGACCTCCCCCTTCAGTGGATTCTCTCCGAGCAGGAGAGAATATTTGTTCTCTTCTGCTGGCAATAATCAAACAATTCTGTTCGTAGGAACAAAGAGAAGCAGATCTATTCTATACCCGATAAGCCCCAATACGCAATGGTGGGTTGAGCCCATTTTCTATGAGTGAATCCATCCATACTTAGTCATCATTCGAAAGACCTATTTTGAGTAGTTACTTTATTAATTCTGTCTTCCTTTCTGACCATGGCTAAAATGAATAACGGCCAATTTTTATGAAGACAATTAAACCCATTATTACGTTTCCACATCAAAGTGAAATATAGTACTTCATTTTTTGTTAATGCCTATTGGTGTTCCAAAAGTACCTTTTCGAAGTCCTGGAGAGGAAGATGCATCTTGGGTTGACGTATAGTGCGGCTTGTCAGATATATTGGGTCATATGGGATTTCCCCGTTCTCTCCCTCGATCGAGATATCCCTTGTTTCACCCAATCAATTTATTCAAAATTTGGCGCGTGAGGTGCAATTAGATCCGTTTTGGGGGGATCCAGATTAATATTACCATCTCAATAAAACTTATTTATGGTTGGCTTGATTGGACCAAGAAAATGAAGTATCCAGGCTCCGTTTAGAAAAAACCCAATTAGTAATAGATCGGCGATTACTACTTGTATCATAAACGATTTTATTATTAAATTAGAAAGAGGGGTGATCTCAAAGTGTTAATTAATCGAATAGAATAATATGCTGAATACCTCAACTATTTGACGGAAGAAAGGCATCAAATGAATTCAAAAAAGAAGTGGTATTGGGAGCATTTATCCTATATGTGCAAATTGAAATCGGGGAAATCTTTACCTGGAGTAGAGCATAAACCTAAAAAAATGGAAGGGGCCCCTTCAGGAACAAGAAAATTACATCGTAATTTGGCGATGAAACAATATATCAATGAGAAGTTTGTTTGATAAGTGTAGTGAATTTCGTATTATAGGTTATAGGAAAACGAGCAAAAACTTATCTTTTTTTTTGAAGAAAAGGGGTTCCTTTGTTAAAAGTTAGATAGAACCTACTCTAAGCCAAAATAAAGGGGCTGGAATCTTATACATTGATCTTTTTTCCGCGATTTTTTGAACCGTATGCCTCAAAAGGTGCATGTACGGTTCCTAAGGGATAGTTTTTTATCCTAATCAACCGACTTTATCGAGAAAGATTGCTTTTTTTAGGCCAAGAGGTTGATAGTGAGATCTCAAATCAACTTATTGGTCTTATGGTATATCTCAGTATAGAGGATGATACCAAAGATCTCTATTTGTTTATAAATTCTCCCGGAGGATGGGTAATACCCGGAGTAGCTATTTACGATACTATGCAATTTGTAAGACCAGATGTACATACAATATGCATGGGATTGGCCGCTTCAATGGGATCCTTTATCCTGGTCGGAGGAGAAATTACCAAACGTCTAGCATTCCCTCACGCTTGGCGCCATTGAGTTTTTTATTTGAAAGAAAAAAAGACTATGCCTTAGCAGGAATATTAAGTAATAATAGCATGGCACTTCGAATTTGATATGAGAAAACTCTCTTTTTTTTTTTTACATTAAATTATGTATCGAAAGAGTAGTATGAGATAATAAGATATTCCGAATTTTATCTTGGGGTAGTCCATTTAAGCGGCACAAACTTTTTTTGTGTTTTCACACCGGAAGCGTTTTAACAATATTTATTTTTTATAGAAAAGATTCATTTTTTGCCTTAGCTCAAAAAAACTTTGGGATTGCTGAATCACAGACGAAATAAATATATAAAGCAACGGAACCATCATAGTATTTTTTAACTCCCCCGAAAGGAAGGGTGGTAATTGGATCATTTACCGATCTGCGTCTGATAGATCCTAGATTTTCTCTTTATTGGCTGTAAGGTAAAAGTAAATTCCATTAGAGAGCCGTATGCACTGCACAAAAAATGCCCGTACGGTTCTTCAATTGTTTTTTTTGTTTGCACCTCATCATCCTGCAAGATAGAGAAACCATTTATTTATCATCAGGGTAATGATTCACCAACCCGCAGCCTCTTTTTATGAGGCACAAACGGGAGAATTTATCTTGGAAGCGGAAGAACTACTGAAACTGCGCGAAACCATCACAAGGGTTTATGTACAAAGAACGGGCAAACCCTTATGGGTTGTATCCGAAGATCTGGAAAGAGATGTTTTTATGTCAGCAACAGAAGCCCAAGCTCATGGAATTGTTGATCTTGTAGCGGTTGAATGAAGGATTTCGGCGCAATCCCTACTATTGTTGTGTTGAGATTTTCTTTATATTCTTACCGGGTTTAATATTCTATTAAATATAAATAGATTAAAAAAAACAAGCGATTCATAATCATCCGGTTAGGATCGATCTCAACCAGCCTATTATGTATACGATACAGCATGCCAACCATTAAGCAACTTATTAGAAATACACGACAGCCAATAAGAAATGTCACGAAATCCCCCGCTCTTCGGGGATGTCCTCAGCGCCGAGGAACATGTACTAGGGTGTATGTGCGACACGTTTAGATCATGAGCTAGGGCTGGGACACAAAAAAAGGACAAACTGTATGTTTCCAGTATCAATGATCAATCAATACCAGTGAATAGGATAGAAATAGAATATGAGTAGGATAGGATACAATGGAAGAATTCCACTCACTATCTACAAATCAAAAAGATCCATTATCTCCCTGTGTATTCCATTTATGGTTTCCATTGGTGCAAATCCAATCACCTGAATTTAAGATGAGAAGCAATTCCCCTTTGGTAAGAAGTGGTTATCCATTAAGCGGGGGAAATATATAAGCAGAAAAATTATGTTCCCACTCTTGCAAAAACGGACTAACAGGGTCAGCTACCTAGCTAACTTTCATAATTAAATACCGTTACTGTATGGGTTAGATCTCATTGTGAAAGACCTATTACTAAATAATATAATTCATGGGTAGAGCCAAAGGATGTGAACTGTACAAGTTACCAATAATATTGATTAAATGAAGGAAGGGGTTCCGGTGTATAGAAAGGACCTCACCGTTTTAGAAGTAACCATAGAAACGATGGAACCACTATTTCTTTATCCATATCCATTTAAATTTGAGTTTTATATTTACTATGTTTTTGTGCGGTGAAATGAAAAATATATATATATATATAGTGGTCGGGGAGGTTATAGTAGCCAAAGCCATTGGAATTTTTATTTTATACATTGGAAGAATCTGTTTTGTTATTAATCGACCAGTAAAGAGGAAAATAATAACTAAAAGAACGGAAATCAATTAGTTATTCATCAAAGTTTCATTTTTTCAATGACCAGAATTAGACGAGGATATGTAGCTCGTAAACGTCGAACAAAAATCCGTTTATTTGCATCAAGCTTTGGGGGGGCTCATTCAAGACTTACTCGAACTATTACTCAACAGAAAATAAGAGCTTTGGTTTCTGCTCATCGGGATAGAGATAGGCAAAAGAGGGATTTTCGTCGTTTGTGGATCACTCGGATAAATGCAGTAATTCGCGAAAATAAAGTATCCTATAGTTATAGTAAATTTATAAATGATCTGTACAAGAGTAAATTGCTTCTTAATCGTAAAATACTTGCACAAATAGCTATATTAAATAGGAATTGTCTTTATATGATTTCTAATGAGATCATAGAGGAAAAGGATTGTAAGGAATTTACCGAAAAACTTAAATGACATTCCCCGGAGAATGAACTCCGGGAAGATATAGTCTAAAATTAGTATAAGAAAAAATTGATAAGATGATAAAGTCGTCAAAATGAGTTAACGCGCTAAAAAAAAAAAACTTTTATTCTTCCCCGATTCTTTGATTCTTTTTTTTTTTCTTACAACACGAAAATTAAATTTCGATTTGGTTATTTTTAGAACAAAATATCCATCTGGGTTTGAGTTCATAGCATATTGGAATTTTGATTTGATTGAAGAGTACGCCTATTTATTTCTGGTTCTAAAACCAGTAGTTTTAGCGGTCGACTCGGTTCTTTCAAACTGTTTCTCGTTATTAAGAAAAGGTAACAAAGATAAAATGCGCGCTTGTTTTATAGCAATAGTAATTAATCGTTGTTGTTTCAAGGTCAATCTATTCACGCGTCTAGATAAAATTTTTCCTTGTTCACTAATAAACCGACTAATTAAACTCATATTTCTATAATCAATTCGATCCCCCGATTGGATCGGGGGCAAACGCCTACGAGAAGATCGTTTGGATTTAAGAAAGGGTCGCTTGGATTTATCCATGGTTTGTTTGTTCCTTATCCCAGAAAATCCTATTTCTGAGTTCTAATTCTTTTTTTTTTTTAGATCCAACTGAAATAGAAGAAATAGAAATTAGGATTTACTTTAGTTATATTAAAATATATATTATATATATAATATGTCATTTTTAATGTTCCTTGGAAGAGTGACAAACAGACCTGCATTCGATCTATTTCTTTATCTCCCCATGAACCGTATGTTTGTAACAATAGGGACAGAATTTTTTCAATTCCAATCGACTCGGCGTATTGTGTCGATTCTTTTGGGAAATATATCTGGAAATGCCCGTTGATTCTTTATTAACCCCGTTTCGGACACAACTGGTACATTCCAAAATAACCGTTACTCGGACATCTTTACTCTTGGCCATGAACCCCCTTTGGTTTTTGATTCGCTCAACTCTGCCATTTTTTCAATCTGAAGCGAATAAGAAAGGAACAAAGAAAAAATAGAAGTTGCTAACTCTAAATCTAATTACGAAAGATTTCGTTACAATCACTAGAGTAATAGTCAAAAAATAGTAAATAATAAGGAATACAATTATTTCAAACTATATTTCTAATTGCAGTACAGTATCTTATTTAACTATTTTTTATGATACTGTTGCCCTAGGAGCACATTTCCATCCCCGTTGTCACTCTATTATAATATAAATTTAAGCCGGGATTTTAGCTGAGATTGAATAGACTTTAGTCTTTTTCAAAAAAAAAATAGCAATTAATTAGTTACAGCTATTTGATTTGATTGTATCTCTAATCCCCTTCCCGTATCAATAACTAAAAAGAAAAAAAGGGGAATGTCAACGCATCGGGGAATAAACGATTGATCTCTATTAATAAACCTGCTAAAGATCCGAACCATAGAGTACTTAGTACTGGTGCCACGGAAAGATATGTTTTTAGATCTCGCATTGAAAATCCTCCTTCTTTTTGTTTTTAACGTCTCATATGGGTATAGATAAGTCTTTTATTATTTTATTATATGTTATACAATATGTTATATGACATGAGTCCCCCCAAAAAAGAAGAAATGACAATCAAAATTTTGTATATCAATGGAAGAAATAACACTATGGAAAAGAAGACAGGGATTCTCTACAATGAAACTGTAGACCAATTGAAAGGGATGTAGCGCAGCTTGGTAGCGCGTTTGTTTTGGGTACAAAATGTCACGGGTTCAAATCCTGTCATCCCTACCTATTCTATTACTTTAGTTCTCCTATGAGCAATAAGGAGGAATAAATTGAGATCAATTAAATTGGACATACATGATATTTCTTTCATTTTTAGTTTAGAAACGCTATATTATATATATACATGCAAGGTGTATTGGGGTTCAAAAAAATTCTGATAAGAAAGCGCTCTTAGTTCAGTTCGGTAGAACGTGGGTCTCCAAAACCCGATGTCGTAGGTTCAAATCCTACAGAGCGTGCGTGATTCCGTTCTTGTTAGGTCAAATTCCACTGAAATAAGATCGCTAACTTCAACAGCAATCAGAATTTGACCTCCTGTGGATTAAGGAGGAGGTCACTAAAAACAAATGATTAATTAAATTAATCAAAGGTCCGACTGATCACCGCGCCTGTATTGTAAATATGCA